ATTAGGCTAAATTATTATTATCTCCTATAAGACATTAACCAAATTAAAATACTAGTCAAACTTGTAAACATATTAATTTAACTATGAATATTGGGGTATTATAGAGAAAATAAATATTATATTAATAATTACTATAAAATATTGGGGTATTAAATAGAAAAATATTAATACAAACAAAGATTATACTATAAATTAAAATTTATAAATTATGTCATTAAATAAAATATGTAATTAGGCTTAAATTATTATTATCTCCTATAAGACATTAACCAAATTAAAATACTAGTCAAACTTGTAAAAATATTAATTTAATTATTATTAAATATTTTTATAAAATTAAAATAAACTAACAAATCTTAATACTAATATATAAATTCCTTCTTTCTTTTCTAATTTTTAGAAAGAAGGAATTTAATAATTTTGAATTAAAATATTATTATTTAAATATAAAATTATATATTAAATATATTATTACTATTAAAATATTTATTATATATTATATATTAAATATATTATTACTATTAAAATATTTATTATACATTAGTTTTAATATCATATATTTTTATCTTTAGATTTATTTTTTAATATTTAATAAATAATTTATACTTAATTAAATATTTCATTGATTATATATTATATATTAAATATATTATTACTATTAAAATATTTATTATATATTATATATTAAATATTTATTAAAACATTAATTTGTATGTAATTTTTACTTTAATTATAAAAATTTAAGTTATTACAGTAAATTTATCGTTTTAAAAAAACTATTAATGTATTTTAATTCAAATTTAATAATTTAATTAAGCCTTGTTATTTTTTTTTCACTAAAATGAATTAATGTAAAAAAAGTTAAAAAACGATGAAATGCCTGAAAAAGGATTATTTTGATAGAATAAACCATGTATACTTTATACTTTCATTGTTGCTAAATTAAGAATCAAACTTAACCCTCGAAAATCAAAATCTCTAATGCTTCTTACACCTCTTAGCAAAAAAATATATCAAAAAGATAAGCTAATAAAGCTATTAGGTTCATACCCTAAATATAGAATTTGTCATTCTTCTTTTTAATATACTTTAATTCAACTAAAATTTTGTTAGTAAATACTATGATAATTGGGGTTATCATAGTAAACTGTTCAAACAACTGAATTTCAATGTGAATAGGCTTAGAGTTAGTGCTTATATCATTTATTCCTTTTATACAAAATGAAAATCTATTAAGATCAGAAGCCATAATCAAATATTTTATTGTCCAAAGAATCGCTTCAACAATATTTCTATTTAGAATCACAATTATACTAGTTGGGGATAGTATAATAACACAATTAAACGAAATTATTCTAACAACATCTATATTAATCAAACTAGGTTCAGCTCCTTTTCATAGATGAGTCCTAATAATTCTCGAACCTTTAGGAATTTTACCTTTAATGGCTATGTTGACAATCATAAAACTACCTCCCCTAATTGTCATACACCAAATCAATACAAAAATCCTAACAATACCAATTCTGTTAGGAATAATTATTAGATCTGTAGCCTGTTTAAATCAAACCTCAATTCGGAAAACGTTAGGTTATTCCTCCATTTACAATATAAGATTAATAATAATCATTATTCCAAGAATTATTGAAACAACATTATTCCTAACAATATATACACTTATAATAATTCCACTAGGAAAAAATATTAAAACCTTAAAAATCAACTATATTAACCAAATAATCACTAGTAACTTTAATGGTTGAATTAAATTAACACTATGAATTAACATATTATCAATAGCGGGGTTTCCCCCTCTCATAGGGTTTTTTATAAAAATTATAGTAATACAAAAAACAATTAATGAAAACCAAATATTAATCCTCTTGTTCTTAGTAATAACATCTATATTAGTCTTATTATTCTATATACGTTTAACATTCACGTCTTTATTGACATCTAATTCGTTTAAAAAGTGAATATTACTAAGAAAACCTATTTATCAATACATATTTGTATTAAATATTATTATAACACCGATAATCTGCTCAAGAATAATTAACTTATAAAAGACTTTAAGTTAAATTAAAACTTGTAGCCTTCAAAGTTATTAATATCTGAATGACTAGGGTAAGTCTTAGAAGATATGATAACATTTTTAAATTTGCAATTTAAAGTTTTTATTAAACTATAAGACCAAAATATTAAGAGAGTTTAAATTTTTACTCATAAGTAAATTTACAGTTTACTACTTTATTCAGACATCTTAATAAATTATAACAACTTTTTCAAATATTTTTAATTAAAGTTATATGAAAAAATGACTTTACTCTACAAATCACAAAGACATTGGAACTATGTACTTCATATTTGGTATTTGATCCGGAATAGTAGGAATAATACTGAGAATAATTATCCGAATTGAGCTCGCTCAGCCTGGATCTTTTATTAACAATGATCAAGCTTACAATGTTATTGTTACTTCACACGCATTTATTATAATTTTTTTTATGGTTATACCAATTATAATTGGGGGGTTTGGAAACTGACTATTACCCCTTATAATTGGGGCACCAGACATAGCATTCCCTCGTTTAAACAACATGAGATTTTGACTCCTACCCCCCTCCCTCACACTTCTTATATCCAGTTCAATAGTAGAAATGGGGGTGGGGACAGGTTGAACAGTATACCCCCCCCTATCTAGAAATATTGCCCACGCTGGACCAAGAGTGGATATATCAATTTTCTCTCTGCATTTGGCTGGAGTTTCCTCTATCCTCGGAGCTGTAAATTTTATTACAACAGTCATAAATATACGGCCCTTAGGAATAACAATAGATCGAACACCATTATTTGTTTGATCAGTTTTAATTACAGCAATTCTGTTACTCCTTTCTCTACCTGTATTAGCAGGTGCAATTACAATATTACTAACAGACCGCAACATTAATACAACATTTTTTGACCCTGCGGGCGGTGGTGACCCAATTCTCTATCAACATTTATTTTGATTCTTTGGACACCCTGAGGTATATATTTTAATCTTACCTGGATTTGGTTTAATTTCTCACATTATTACTCAAGAGAGAGGGAAAGCAGAATCATTTGGTTATATCGGAATAGTCTATGCAATATTATCAATTGGAATCCTAGGTTTTGTAGTATGAGCTCACCACATATTTACAGTAGGAATAGATGTTGACACACGAGCCTACTTTACATCAGCTACAATAATCATTGCCGTACCCACAGGAATTAAAATTTTTAGATGATTAGCCACTATACACGGTAGTTCTTCTAAATTATCAATTTCAATACTATGGTCAACGGGATTTGTATTCCTATTTACTATAGGTGGGCTAACTGGAATTATTCTTTCTAATTCATCTATTGATGTTATTTTACATGATACCTACTATGTGGTAGCACATTTCCATTATGTGTTATCTATGGGGGCAGTATTTGCAATCATAGCTGGATTTATTCATTGATACCCCCTATTTACAGGATTAACAATAAATCCTAAATGATTAAAAATTCAATTTATATGCATATTTATTGGTGTTAATACAACATTTTTCCCACAACATTTCTTAGGGCTAAGAGGACTACCTCGACGATACTCAGATTACCCTGACACTTACACAAATTGAAATATAATATCCTCAATTGGTAGAATAATTTCACTAATTAGAATTATAATTATAATTTTTATTTTATGGGAAAGCCTACTAGCTAAACGTTTTACATTGTTAACTTATAGAGCAAATTCATCTATTGAATGATTACAATTAACGCCCCCTCAAGAACATTCATATACTGAACTCCCCCTTATATCGTCACAATGACCTATCTATTAGGCCCTGTTCAGTGTGGCAGAATAGTGCAATGGACTTAAAATTCGTATATAAATAATATTATTTCTCTGACAATTTCATTATGAAACATAATTAGATTTCAAGACCCTGCAACCCCCATTATAGAACAATTAATTATTTTCCATGATCACACAATAATGATTCTCATTATAATCACTACTGGAGTATTATTCATAATCTCCTCACTTCTAACAAATAAATTAATTAATCGTAATATACTAGAAAGACAGATAATCGAATTAATTTGAACAATTTTACCAGCATTAATATTAATTACTATTGCACTCCCATCCTTAAAAATCCTATATTTATTAGAAGAAATTAATAAACCTTTAATCTCAATAAAAGCAATTGGACATCAATGATATTGAACCTATGAACTTTCGGATTTTAAAAATATTGAATTTGACTCTTACATAAAAAATACAAAAAGATTAACAAACAATGAATACCGACTATTAGAAGTTGATAACCGAATTATTTTACCATTTAATACAAAAACACGAATTCTTGTTACTTCATTAGATGTTATCCACTCGTGAACAGTGCCCGCATTAGGAATTAAAATTGATGGAACACCTGGGCGTATTAATCAAGGAAGAATTATAATAACACGACCAGGTGTATTCTACGGACAATGTAGAGAAATTTGTGGAGCTAATCACAGATTTATACCTATTATAATTGAATCTGTTAATATAAAATCATTCATAACATGAATTAAAAATTTCTCTTCATTAAGTTACTTAAATGCAAGTATTGGTCTCTTAAACCAAATTATAGTAACAAGCGAATACTCTTAATGAAAAATATAGTAAATAAGAAGAGTGTCTAGTTTAATTTTTTATAAAACATTAGATTGTCAAGTTAAAGATACTTTTAATAAGTGATACTCTATCCCACAAATAGCTCCAATATGATGAACTACAATCTTATTAACAACTATAATAACACTTATGGTAATACTAATAATTAACTATTTCCTTTCAATAAAAAAAATCAAATTAAACATAAATAACAATTCAACTAAATTTAAGTGAATATGATACTAAATTTATTTTCAGTATTTGACCCTTCCACAGGATTATTCTCATTAAATTGATTTAGAATAATAGCATTTTTATTATTGCCCACACCATTCTGAAAAACACCTAGCAAACTAACATCAATTATAATAAATGTTTACATAAAAATTATAAAAGAAATCATTATACACATTAAAACAAGAAAGCCTACCATCTTAATAGTAAGAATGTTCTCATACTTATTAATAATTAATATCCTAGGACTTATCCCGTACGTTTTTACTACCTCTGCACACTTATCTGTGTCATTAGCAATTGCATTAACAATATGAACATCATTAATGATATATGGGTGATTAAACTCCACTAATAAAATATTTATTCACCTAGTACCCCTAGGTACTCCAAAACCTTTAATACCCTTCATAGTAATAATTGAATCAATTAGAAATGTAATTCGACCAGGATCACTAGCAGTTCGATTAACTGCTAATATAATTGCAGGCCATCTATTAATATCATTATTGGGAAATAATCTAATTTCAAATTTTCCTTTAATGATAATAATAATATGGCTATTTATAGGACTTTTAGTATTTGAACTAGCAGTAGCATTCATTCAATCGTATGTCTTTATAACCCTTTCAACATTATACTCAAGAGAAATTTAAATGAAAAATCACCCCTTCCACTTAGTAGAAAACAGACCTTGGCCCTTAACAGCATCAATAGGAATTATAACTTCAACTTCAGGAACAGTATTGTGATTCCATAATAACCAACCATTGTTAATAAATTTGGGAGCTCTAATTATTATTTTAACTATAATTCAATGATGACGAGACGTAGTTCGAGAGTCAACTTTTCAAGGACTTCATACTAAAAAAGTTATCAAAAGAATAAAATGAGGTATAATATTATTTATTGCGTCTGAAGTACTGTTTTTTTCCTCATTTTTTTGAGCATTCTTTCATAGAAGTCTAGCACCGACTATTGAACTCGGTATGCAATGGCCTCCTGCAGGAATTAAATCTTTTAACCCTATAAGTATCCCTTTATTAAATACATTAATTCTACTATCATCAGGAATTTCTATTACATGAGCTCATAACGCAATTATTAATAATAATTTCTCACAAACTAAACAAAGCCTTTGAATTACAATTTTAATAGGAATTTACTTTACAATACTTCAAGGAATTGAATACCTAGAAGCGCCATTCTCAATGGCAGATTCAGTTTATGGGTCAACATTCTTTATAAGTACTGGATTTCATGGAATCCATGTACTCATTGGGACAATTTTTATTACTGTATCTACGATCCGTGCGCTTAAATTGCACATATCTATACAACATCACGTAGGATTTGAAACATCAGCCTGGTATTGACACTTTGTAGATGTTGTCTGATTATTTCTGTATACTTCAGTATACTGATGAGGTAAATAAATTTTTTATACAAATTAATTCAATTAGTATATAAAGTATATTAAGCTTCCAACTTAAAGGATTAAAAATAAATTGAATAATAAATTTAATAACTACTAGATTATTCTTAATTTTATTATTAACATTAATTATACTATTAATTATTTCAATTGTAAGAAAAAAATCAATAATTGACAATCAAAGGGCAACCCCCTTTGAGTGTGGATTTAACCCAGTATCATACACCCGATTACCATTTTCTATCCACTTTTTTCTTATTGCAGTGCTTTTTTTAGTATTTGACATTGAAATTATTATAGTTTTACCAATAATTTTAACAGTAAAAACTGCCTTAATAAAAACATGAATTCTTACAACATCATTATTTATTACAATTTTGTTATTGGGGTTATTTCATGAATGAAATAATGGAATAATTAAATGAACAGAATAAACTTTAAGGGTTATATTTAATTATAATATTTGAATTGCAATCAAAAGGTATCTACTATAACAGATTAATCTTTAACATAGAAGTAAATTATATACACTTAGTTTCGACCTAAACTTTAGGATTAATGCAAAATCCTCATGTTTTAATTGAAGCCAAGGGAGAGAGGCGCCTTAATGTTAATAAGAAAAATGATTTTTAATCCAATTAAAGGGGGTAAAGTATAATGCTAGCTGCTAACTAAGTATTAAAGCGGTTAAACTCCGTTTTCCCTTTAAAATTTTATATAGTTTTAATAAAAACATTTTATTTTCATTAAAAAAAAGACTTATTTTTAGTCTATAAATACATTTATAAACATAAAATTTCCCTATCAACTTCACTGATATACTCTTAAAATATAAGCTATATAAATAAATAAGAAAAATTAACCAAATAATTAATATTAAACAAAACCCCTTTAAAGACCCTAAAAATATAACCTGTATTCAATTAGATATTTTTATTAGATAAAAAGAAAAGCCTATTCCACCATAATATTCCCCCCAACATATTGTTTTAAATAAACTTAACCCATAATTATAACTTACTATAAATATTCCATATGAATATCTATACATAAATCATATTGACCCATTCAAAAAGTAATAATTATTAGACATGAAATAATTAATAAAATTTATTTCATAACCTAAATAAATACCTAACAAAACCATTAATAATCTTAAAATCTTTATAAAAAAAGGTAATACCAAAAAACCTAAATCTAAATTAATTAATCACATAAATATACAACCAAAAGTTAGAGAAAAAAAAGACAATAAAATTAAACTATACTTCATACAATAAATTAACTTACCAAGACTTCTGTGAATAAAACTATTATAATTATAGTTAGTTAATAAAGTATAATAAATCAATCGAATTCTATATAGAGCTGTTAAACCTAACCCTAAGTAAAAAAAAATTAAATAAAACATATTTATTCCATTAAATACACCTGTCTCAACAATAAAATCCTTTGAATAAAACCCTCTAAGAAACGGGAACCCACATAATGATATATTCGCAATATTAAAACATCTACATGTGAGCGGAATACTCATGCAAATTGTACCTATGACACGGATATCCTGTCTACCACCCATTAAATGAATAATTACCCCAGAACACAAAAACAACAAAGATTTAAATATAGCATGTGAAAGTAAATGAAATAATGACAAATCAACTAAACCCATAAATAAACATCTCATTATTAAACCTAATTGACTTAAAGTAGATAGGGCAATAATTTTTTTTAAATCAAACTCATAATTAGCACAAAAAGAGGATATAATTATAGTTATAATCCCAATAAATATAAAAAAATAATTTATAAAAATCAAATAATTATAAAAACGAATTAATAAATATACACCTGCTGTGACTAAAGTAGATGAATGCACTAATGCAGATACTGGCGTTGGTGCTGCTATGGCTGCCGGCAATCATCTAGAAAAGGGAATTTGAGCACTCTTAGTAAAAGAGGATACAATAATTAAATAAAAAATTACATTTCTATAACAATCTAAATAAAATATAAAATTTCATCTACCATAACTAAACAACCAACTAATAGAAATCAATAAACCAATGTCCCCTAAACGATTAATTAAACAAGTAATTAACCCAGCCAAGTAACTCTTTAATGATCTATAATAAACAACAAGACAATAAGAGACTAAGCCTAACCCATCCCAACCTAATATAATACTTACCAAATTTGGTCTGACAATCATTAACACTATACTAGCAACAAATATAAGAACTAATAATAAAAACCGAACTGATCTATGATTATAATCGCCTATATATGTCCCTCTATATAAAACTACTATAGAAGAAATAAAAAAAACTACAAAACAAAAACATATTGAAATTCAATCAATAAAGATTAAGTATCTTACTGACACTGAATTAAAAGAGCACAAAATTCATTCAATTATTAATCTATAATCTAATAATATCAAATTTAAACATAAACCTAGAAAGAACGCCGACATTAAAAATAAAAAGAAAAATCAAACATAGTATAAATTTAAGATTAACAAAATCTAAGGCTAATAACTTCTTAGGAATCACAACCCTACATTTTATATTGATATAAACTACTTAAATTTTAAAATAAATTTTTAATAAAAATAGGAATAAAAATTAGTGGAATTAAATGATTAATTACACACAAATATTCTATAACTGTAACGCTAGAAAATCTATATAAACTATGGTAAACTCCGTGAAATCTGTATCTATATAAATAATATCTAAAACAAGCACATATAAATGAAATCAATATAAATAAAAAAAAGGAATAAGATCAAAAAGAAATTACACTGATTAAAATTATAAACTCTCTAATAAAATTTAAACTAGGGGGGCATCTTATATTAAATGCACATAATAAAAATCAAATTAAAGAACCTCTAGGAATATAAACTATTAAGCCCCTATTTAAATAAAATCTACGGCTTATAGTACGATCATATAATATATTAGCTATATAAAATAACCCCGAAGAACAAAAACCATGCCCAAGCATTAATATATAAGAACCTAATAACCCCCAAACTTTCATAGTTATTATCCCTATAATAACCATGCCCATATGAGAAACTGAAGAGTAAGCAATCAAGCATTTCATATCACCCTGAACTAAACAGATTAATGCTACTAAAAAAGAACCTACAATTGAAAATGTAAATCAAATATATGAATATTGAATAAATAAATGTTCATAAATTGTTATAACTCGAATTAAACCATACCCTCCAATTTTAAGTATTAAACCAGCTAAAATCATTGAACCTCTTACTGGCGCTTGCACATGCGCCTTAGGGAGTCAGTAATGTAATAAATATATAGGAAATTTAACTATAAAAACCAATACTAAAATAAAATGAATTAAAAATACTTTGGAATCCAAAACTAAATAATCAAAAAATAATGAATTATAAATACAATCTAAATATAAAATTAGTATTAATAAAGGTAAGGATGCAAAAACTGTATAAAAAAATAAATATATCCCTGATATCAAACGCTCAGGTTGATACCCTCACCCTAAAATTAAAATTATTAATGGGACTAACACAAATTCAAAAGAAATATATATATATAAAAAATTCATAGACGAAAAATTAACTAATAAAGAAATTGTTAACAAAAAATTTATAAAATTAAAAAACTTAATTCCATAACAATTAACTATGGAAATTAATATTAAAGAACCAATTATAAATGATAGGCAAATTAAACAGTAAGAATAAATATCCAAACCTAAATTATATGAAATAAACCCGAAGAACTCTAAACAATTTACATTGTAAATTATTAATACCAAAATAATTATATACGATAACTGTAGTTTAACTATAGAAGAATGAAAACATATAATAGGGATCATTCAAATTACATAAAAAAAAATCTTTATCATATTCTTAAAGTTATAACAAAATCATTACCATGACAACGGATTAATCTCACTAAAACTCTCAACCCTAAGACGCCCTCACAAACAAAAAAAACTATTATAATAATAAGCATGTAAAAACTTCTAGTGCAAATAAAATAATAACTATACATTATTAAGAGAGACAAAACAACATACTCCAATCTTAATAAACATAAAAAAATATGTTTTCGGATTAATAGAAGAGAGCAAATTGATATAATATACATGTAAATAAATAAAATTATAATAAGTTTTTATAATTTAAAAAAAATATTAGTTTTGTAAACTAAAATTAGGATATATCCTTTAAAACTTCAACCAAATAGAAAAACTCTATACCTTTAATACCCAAAATTAATATTCTTAAATATTATAAACTACTCGTTGATATAAAAATTTTACTAATTAAAATTATAATTATAATCTCTTCATGCACTATAATATTAAAAACCCCTATGTCTATGGGTATCATATTACTAATTCTAACAACCACCTCAACTATTTTAATGGCACAAACTTTATTAACCGCTTGAATTCCAATAATTATATTTCTAATATTAGTAGGTGGGTTGTTAATTCTATTTATATATATAAGAAGAATTGCGTCCAATGAAAAATTTACCACAAATATTTTAATAATAATTATCCCAATTATTATATTAACAGTGCCCTTTGATCAAATAATAATTGAACCACTAATAAATGAAAACCTAATATCAATAATATCAATTGATAATGTCTCAATAATTAAAATTTATAACAAAAAAACATTTATTATTACCACCTTCATATTTATATACCTATTGATATCAATAATTGTAGTAACTAAAATTATTAAAATCTTTAGGGGGCCCTTACGATCAAAATAATTAAATGAATAAACCTTTACGAAAAAGAGATAAAATTCTTTCCATTATAAATAATGCAATTATTGACCTACCAGCACCAATTAATTTATCTGCATGATGAAACCTTGGCTCAATTTTAGGCATATGCTTATCAATTCAATTAATTACAGGAATTCTACTGTCTATACACTATACTGCAAATATTCAAGAAGCATTTAATAGCCTAAGTCATATCATACGAGATGTAAACTACGGATGACTAATACGTAATATTCACTCCAACGGCGCTTCTATATTTTTCATTTGCCTTTATTTACACATTGGGCGCGGAATTTACTATGGATCTTACCATCTAAATAAAACATGAAATATAGGAATTATTCTTCTCTTGATAACTATGGCAACCGCTTTCCTAGGGTATGTTTTACCTTGGGGGCAAATATCATTTTGAGGAGCTACAGTAATTACCAACTTGCTATCAGCTTTTCCCTATATTGGAACATTATTAGTAAATTGAATCTGGGGGGGGTTTAGTGTTGATAATGCAACCCTATCTCGATTTTTTAGATTACACTTTATAATACCATTTATTATTATAATACTAACTTTGGTTCACTTATTTTTTTTACACCTCACAGGTTCTGGTAATCCAGTGGGTATCAACTCTGAATTAGATAAAATCCCATTTCACCCCTTTTTCTCAGTCAAAGATTTAATGGGATTCACAATTACAATCACCGCTCTCTTAATACTCACTCTATCGGAACCTTATATACTTTCGGACCCTGATAACTTCACTCCCGCTAACCCAATAGTAACTCCCACTCACATTCAACCCGAATGATACTTCTTATTTGCTTATGCGATTCTGCGCTCCATTCCCAATAAACTGGGGGGTGTAATAGCACTATTTTTATCAATTCTAATTTTAGCGGTGTTACCTTTTTCTATGACTTCTAAATTTAAAGGTGTTCAATTCTACACATTTAATCAAATTTCATTTTGAATATTTATTACTACAGTATTTTTATTAACATGAATTGGAGCACGGCCTGTAGAATTACCATATACAAACACTGGCTTAACTTTTACTATTGTATACTTTTCTTACTTTATTTATGACCCCATAATTACAAAACTATGAGAAAAATTAATTTACTAAATTCTAGTTATTTAGCTTATATTTAAAAGTTTATATTTTGAAAATATAAGAAAGAGAAATTTAATAACTTTACAAAAAAAAATGATAAAAACACAGAATCCTTAATAAAATAAATAATAAAATATAATTTAAAGTAATAGGTAAATAACACTTTCAAGACAAATACATAAGTTTATCATAACGATAACGGGGTAATGTTGCACGAACTCATAAAAATAAAAAACATAAAAAAATTAACCTGAAATAAAATCTTAAATCGTTAAAATTACACCCTAAAAAAATCACACAACTCACTAAACAAATAAAAATAATTCTTGAATATTCTGAAATAAATAATAAAGCAAAACCCCCAGAACCGTATTCTACATTAAATCCTGAAACTAACTCACTTTCACCCTCAGAAAAGTCAAACGGAGTCCGATTTCTCTCAGCCAGACAACAGGAAATTCAACATATAAATAAAGGCACCGAAATCATAATAAATCAAAACGAAAACTGACCATAAAAAAAACTAATAAAATTATATCTGTCAACTAATAAAAAATAACATAATAAAATTAAAGAAAGACTTACCTCATATGAAATGGCTTGTGAAACTCTCCGAATACAACCTAATATTGAATATACACTATTAGAAGATCACCCACAAACTATCAAACCATACACACTCAAACTTGAACAGCATAAAAAAAATATGACACCCAAATTAAATTCTAATCTATTAATATATATGGGAAATAATACTCATATAAATAAAGATTGCACTAGACTCAAAAAGGGACAAACTATATAAATCAAAAAATTAGAATTTATTGGGTAAACTTGCTCCTTTATAAATAATTTTATACCATCTCTAAAAGGTTGTAAAATTCCTAAGTACCCAACCTTATTGGGCCCATTACGTAACTGAATATAACCTAAAACTTTACGTTCTAATAAAGTAAAAAATCCCACAGAAACTAAAACAAAAACCAATAAAAATAAATAAATTAAAAAAAAATCAATTAATGAATGTATATCTTTTATACTTAACCAAATTCTAAATTTAGGGCACTAATCTGCCAAACCATTTAATTAAAAAATAGTTTACCCGTAAGTAATTTATACTGGTCCTTTCGTACTAAGTATAAAAAATATTTATCAGATAGAAACCAACCTGGCTCACACCGGTTTGAACTCAAATCATGTAAGAATTTAAAAGTCGAACAGACTTATTATTAAGAATACTGCTTCTTAAAATTTTCTTAATTCAACATCGAGGTCGCAAAATACAATATAGATATGAACTCCCCATTAAAATTACGCTGTTATCCCTAAGGTAACTTCATCTTATTATCCCTAATTTATATTGAGATCTAAAATTACATAAAAAAATGAATATTAAAACTAAAGTTAATTTATTTAATTGCCACCCCAGCAAAATATAAAATAATTTTAAAAAGTTAATAAAATAAAACTTAATAAAAACAAAATTATATAAAGTTCTATAGGGTCTTATCGTCCCAATAAACTAATAAAGCATTTTAACTTTAAATTTAAATTTTAATATCTTAAAAAAATAAAATATATTTCTCATACATCCATTCATACAAGCTTTCAATTAAAAAACTAATTACTATGCTACCTTTGCACAGTCAAAATACTGCAGCCATTTAGAATATAAACCATAGGGCAGAAGATACTTTTTATATAAACAAAAAGAAATGTTTTTGATAAACAGTTGGAAATAATATTTGTCGAATTCATTTTCCTTAATTAATTTATTATACTAATTAAATCATTATTAAATTAGATTCAAAATTAACCTAATAAATTAAGTATAAAAATAGACACAAAAAAATTATATTCAATTTAACCAATTTAATACAAACTTAATACAAAATTTAAAAGTAAAAAAATAAAAAGTATATTTTATGTAATAATTCATATTTACCGAGATTATCCCCAATAAATTAACACTTAACATAAATTATTAAATAAAATCAATATAAAAAGTGCAAAATTAAATTTAATTTCCCTAATAACCAGATAAACAGAAAACGACTAACATATAATTACTAATAATGTATTAAAAAACCTTTTAACACAAATATATAATACAAAACTTGATCATTCAAATTCGGGAAAATAAAATAATTTAATTAATTAATTTACCCTGATACTAAAGGTACTAAAAATAACATAATTCTTTAAGTATTATTAAAATCCTTTACAGTACAAACTAAATATGTAACTAATTTCTATAAATACTAACAAAATAAAAATTTTTAATAAAAATTAAATTCACACAATTTAAATATAAAACTCAAACTAAACAATATTAATGTTTTCTTATTAATGTAACTAAAAAGCTTTAAAAAATAAGCTATAGTTTGTTAGAAAATTTTATTATTTCTAACTTCACCTTCCGGTAAAATTACTTTGTTACGACTTATCCTAACTTAATTAGGAGTGACGGGCGATATGTACATAAAACATAACCAATATTCAGCTAAATAAATTAATTAAAACTTACTATTAAATCCTAATTCAAATTAATTTAAATAAAATTAACATCCTAAAACTTATAACAAAAGTAATCCATATAACCCTTTTAAAAACTGCACCTTGACCTAATATAAAATTAAATTAATTAAAGAAAGTTTACTTAAATAACAATCTATATATATAGCGATATACAAATAAAATTAAAGGTACAAACTATTGTGGAATATCAATTATCACACAGATTCCTCTAAATAGATATTTTACCGCCAAATTCTTTGAGCTTTAAAGATCCTAACTTATACCATTCTAAAAATTTACAATAAAAATAATAGGGTATCTAATCCTAGTTTATTAATAAAATTATCTTAAATAAATTTATATGTAGACTTTAAAACAAATTATAAATTCCACCTAAATAAATTTTACATTTAAACCTAATAAAAAATAAAATTAAAAAAATAATGAAATTAACTTAAATAAATTGTATAACCGCGAATGCTGGCACAAATATTAATCTAATTTAAATATATTATTCAATTTCTAATTCAAAATTTATAATAAAAATTTAATTTTTACTACTGGAACAACAAAATTAATTTAATAATTACCATATAAATAAATGAACAAGTTAACTTGAAAGCTAGAATCAAACTTACTACTATCATAATAATATTAATATTAGGCTAAATTATTATTATCTCCTATAAGACATTAACCAAATTAAAATACTAGTCAAACTTGTAAACATATTAATTTAACTATGAATATTGGGGTATTATAGAGAAAATAAATATTATATTAATAATTACTATAAAATATTGGGGTATTAAATAGAAAAATATTAATACAAACAAAGATTATACTATAAATTAAAATTTATAAATTATGTCATTAAATAAAATATGTAATTAGGCT